TCCAATTGGATTAATGGATCGTCCAATTGGAAATGATAACAGAATGCATAGGTTGTTAGAAGGAGTTCCAATAAACATATACAAATAGTATACCATCTAAACATCTTATTTCCTCTATGAGGAAAAAAGAAAATTGAGGAACCCGCGAATATCGGCAAAACAACAAGTATTGTTAACCAAGGAAAATAACTCGTGATAAAGACAAGATATGTTTTGACCAGAAAAGCCCGTGCTCGAAATAATAAATTTTATCGAGTACGGGCTTTTGTCGGTAAAGAGGAATCAAATGATTCAAGTGGAGTTTTTTGTAACGTATCAATAAGATAGACCCATGCTGCGAGTTGTTTCATGCCATAAATAAACACGGACACTCAAAAAATCTGTTGGGCAGGCGGATTCACATCTCTTACAACCTACACAGTCCTCGGTTCTTGGTGCGGAAGCAATTTGCTTAGCTTTACATCCGTCCCAAGGTATCATTTCCAATACATCTGTGGGGCAGGCTCGTACACATTGAGTACACCCTATACATGTATCATAAATTTTTACTGAATGTGACATTGGATCTATAAATTCCAGTTTTGAGCATAAAAAATTTTCGATCTGGTAAAATAAAATTAGTAGTAAATGAATCATACATTTACATTTATATTGTAGGCACCAGACGAAGCAGTGGTTTATCAAAATTTTAAGAATCAATATATTTCTAAATCTGTTCATGAGAAAAGTCCAAGAGACTTTGATTTCTCTTTCAACAACCATGATCATGCGAGTTGCGCATGTGAATTCAAATTGACCACCAAATTGGTCAATATTTCAATATTAATTCAAAGTATTTATTCAATATGAAAATATTTATTATTCAATAGTAAATTAATTCAATACTAAATATATTAATATATATATATTTAATAATATATTTATATATTTATAATAATATAATAATAATAATAATAAAAATAAATTAATTAAAATAAATTAAAATAATAAAATTATAATAAAAAAAATAATAAATAAGTATATTAATTATTATATAAGATATTATATAATAATATGATAATTATAATAAAATTATTAATAATAACATATTAATTCTAATAAAATTAGATTAGAATAAATTTAAATACATATATAAATTTATTTTTTTAATATTATATTATTAAATATTTAATATAATAGAATATCTAATAGATTAATATCTATGTGATATTACATATCTTATGATCATAACTAATTATTCAACAAATTCGATTGATTGATACGAGTTGATTTTCTGTTACGATGGATTGATGAAACAATAGCTAACCCAATAGCTGCTTCAGCAGCCCCAACAGCTATAACAAAGATTGAGAAAATGTCGCCTTTTAATTGGCGACTATCAAATATATCAGAAAATGTTACGAGATTGATATTAACCGAATTGAGTATAAGTTCAAGACACATAAGTGCTCTAACCATCTTTCGACTTGTGATCAATCCATAGATACCGATAGAGAATAAATAGACACTCAAAAAAAGTACATGCTCGAACATCATTGACTAACTCCTTATCAATCTCGATTCATTTCAATATGAACAACAATTCAACCGATTCGATTGATTAGAATAGAACGATTACAGAATAAAAGAAGGTATTGGCAATAGATAGGTTTAATTAAAAGCCTTATAAAAACCTTAAACCTTTCCATTTATTTTATTTATTTAGAATTTATAAATCTTATAATTTATAAATCTTAGAATTTAATTCTAAGTATTTATTATTGACGAGCCATAGTAATTGCACCTATCAAGGAAACTAAAAGAATTATGGAAATGAGTTCAAACGGAAGATAAAAATCTGTTGATAAATGAATCCCAATTTGTTGAATGTTACTTATTAGGTCCTGTTCTATAATCTGGCTTGATCTTGTAGTCCAAAAAATTCCGTACCATGACGTATCTGGGATAATAGTAATTAGTGAAAAAAGAATACTTGTACAAACCAGTGAAGTGACTCCATCTCCAATGGTCCAAAAATAGGAATCATTGGAATATTCTGAACCATTCATGAACATTACAGCAAATATGATTAAGACATTTATGGCTCCAACATAAATAAGGAGCTGTGCGGCAGCTACAAAATAGGAATTCGATAGAATATAGAATAAGGATATACAAACAAGAACCAATCCCAACGAAAAGGCAGAAAAAATGGGATTGGTAAATAATACTACTCCCAGACCTCCTAATACAAGAACTGATCCAAAAAATACTACAAGAATATCATGTATTGGTCCAGGTAAATCCATTATAAAAATGATAAATTAATAAATAAGTCGAAATATTTCATGACCTTACTGAATGGTGCAGAAAAGGAAAAGGGGTTACCCCTTTTTTTCTTGTATATGGTACATTCCTAATTGAATTAAAACTTTTTTATATGTATTAATGTAGATATAGATAAAATTCTCGAGAAAAGAGTAACGGGGATTGTATATTTCGAAATCATCACGAAAAATAGATTCTCAGTTTAAATCAAAGAATAATTCTCAACAATATTAGTTATTATTTGTAGTTACTGACCAAACAAAACAAAAAAGCTTGGGTCTTTTATATCAAAACAAAATCTTAGTAATTGGTAATCGTTCTTGAATCAAAGGGGTTATCTTTGTCTATTTTGATTTGAGTCGAATTCATAACTGTTTGAATTGTGTAATCTCCAATTATTGACATTGGTAACCGACCCAAAGCAATTTGATTATAATTCAATTCGTGACGATCAGAAGTAGAAAGTTCATATTCTTCAGTCATTGATAAGCAGTTTGTTGGACAATACTCGACACAATTACCACAAAATATACAGACCCCAAAATCAATACTATAATTAAGCAATTGTTTTTTTTTAATATCTCTTTCAAATCTCCAATCAACAACGGGTAGATCTATCGGGCATACACGAACACATACTTCACAAGCAATACATTTATCAAATTCAAAGTGGATTCGACCACGGAAACGCTCTGATGTGATCGATTTTTCATAAGGATATTGAATAGTTATAGGTAAACGATTTGTGTGAGATAAGGTAATTACGAAACTTTGACCAATATACCTTGCAGCTCGTATTGTTTGTTGACTATAATTCATGAACCCAGTCACCATAGAGAACATATTGTAAATATCCAGGAAAAAATGGATGTTTCTTTCTCTTGTTTGAAAGAGGTTATGAATCTGGAATATCGTTATCGTATTTTCTTATTTATAGTGAAACAAGTTGGGAAGAAGTTGTCAATAATAGATTACCTAAAGAAATAGGTAAAAGAAATTTCCATCCAAGATTTAATAGTTGGTCCATTCTTATCCTAGGCAAAGTCCATCTTGTTGTGATAGGAATGAACAGAAACAAATAAGCTTTAGCTAATGTAATAAAGATACCAATTGTCATTCCAAAAACTCCGGCCATTTTATTTATTCCGAAAAGTTCAGGAATGGATATGTACGGAATAGAAAAATTCCACCCACCTAAGTAAAGAACTGTTACAAATAATGAAGAAAGTAATAGATTTAGGTAAGAAGCAATATAAAATAAACCAAATTTGATACCTGAATATTCGGTTTGATAACCTGCTACTAATTCCTCCTCTGCTTCCGGTAAATCAAACGGCAATCTCTCACATTCGGCTAGAGAAGAAATTAGAAAAACAATAAACCCTATAGGTTGACGCCACAGATTCCACCCCCAAAAACCATATTTTGACTGTGCTTCAACTATATCAACTGTACTTGAACTATTAGATAATCATAGTCGATAATAACATCACTGTTCCCATCGCTATTACAAAACCGTACATGAAACTTCAGCTTCATACGGCTTCTCTATGGCCACAAATAAATGTAAGGACTGGTTCGGTATTTTCGCCCTCTTTGGAGGATAGATCGAATAAAGATACATCGGAGAGTCCCAAATTAGACCAATGGAATTCTGTCCGCTAGAATAAGAAAAAAAGTGCTTTCGAATTGATCTCATCCTTATAATGATAATTTTTCTTTGTTCGGTAATAACTTAATCTTTCAATAAAATATTCGTTATCAATATATATATATATAGGCATTAGTTCATGAATCATGATAAGAATTCCGTATGTATGAATACGGATATAGGAAAGAAAGAATAAATAAAGATCCTTTTTTTATTTTATAAAAATTTTTATTCATTCATTCGATTATTGCATTCCATTTCTTTTGTTCCTGTTCTTCTGTCTCAGAAGAAGGTATTTAGAAAAAAAAAATAAAGGATTAATTCGTTCTTGATAGTCATTTCTTTAATCAGTGAATAGGAGCATACTCGAGATCGGAATCGTAGGGAGGTACTTCTTGATCATTTCTACCAACTTAAAGCCCTTATTATGATTCGTTTTATGCAGAAATATCTCTTTTTTTGATACCTTACATTATCCCCATTACTAATCCTTTGTGTACCTTGGTGTTCCTAACTGTCCACCGATTTTTGATTGATCCCCGGTATGTTAATACATACAAGGCAGTAGTGGAAACTCCATACAGTTGATCTTTTGCACCCGCTTCAAGATATGATGACTAATCAAAGAATCTCAATCTTGGGGTAAACAGTTTACGCTGCTTATGTTTACTTTAACTTCATTCTTGTACATAGGGAATGAGATTTTCTCTTCTTACTGCAAATTTATAAGCTGTTTTGTTTCACTCATATAACTATCTGGTTTAACTCATCGATGAATAAAAAAAATATCTATTCAATACATTCAACCTCTTTTCTTTATTTATTTCTAGGAAAGAGGTAAAAGTTCATGTTCCAACGAATCACACGTAGAGATATTGATAACACACATAGAGTTAATGGTATTTCATAACTAATAGATTGAGCAGCAGCTCGTAGACCACCTGAAAAAGAATATTTATTATTCGATCCATATCCTGACATAAGAAGCCCAATAGGGGCAATACTTGAAATGGTGATCCATAAAAAAACACCTATACTGAGATCACCTAAAACAAGGCGGTACCCAAAAGGAATTACTAAATAACTTAGTAGAATTGATATGACCGCTATAGACGGTCCGACACTAAACAAACGAATATCTCCTCTAGATGGGAGTAGGTCCTCCTTAAAAAGTAATTTAGTCCCATCTGCTAGAGCTTGAAGAATTCCCAACGGACCAGCATATTCAGGCCCAATACGTTGTTGTATCGTTGCAGATATTTCTCTTTCTAACCACACAATTACTAGTACCCCTATTATGATTCCAAATATAAGGGTAAAAATGGATACAAACATCCATATGAGTCCATAGATTTCTTTTATGGATTCCAATGTAGAAAAAGAATTGATAGCTTGTACTTCTCTCGTATCAATTATCATTTCAACGATCAACTTCTCCCATAATAATATCTATACTACCTAGTATCGTCATGATATCAGCCAATTTCATTCTTTTAACTAGCTGAGGAAGAATTTGCAAATTGATGAAACCGGGTGGACGAATTTTCCATCTCCAGGGGAAAATGCTATTATCCCCTATCAAATAAATTCCTAATTCTCCTTTTGGGGCTTCTACTCTGACATAAAGTTCTTGTTTCGACAATTCAAAATTGGGTGAAGGTTTTTTACTAATAAATCTATATTCAAAATCATTCCATTCGGAATTTTTTGCTCTATCAAAGCGTCGGACTTCTAAATTCTCATAGGGACCTCCAGGAATTCCTTCTAGAGCCTGTTGAATAATTTTTATAGATTCCCCCATTTCACCTATTCGTACTAAATAACGAGCTAATGAATCTCCTTCTTTTTGCCATTGGACTTCCCAATCGAATTCATTGTAACACTCATAATGATCAACCTTACGAAGATCCCATTGGATTCCAGAAGCTCGTAACATTGGTCCTGATAAACCCCAATTTATTGCTTCCTCTCCACCAATAATGCCTACTCTTTCAACTCGTTCCAAAAAAATGGGATTCCGTGTAATAAGTTTTTGATATTCAACAACTCCTGTTAAAGAATAATCGCAGAAATCCAAACATTTATCTATCCAGCCATGAGGTAGATCAGCAGCTACTCCTCCGATGCGGAAATAATTATGCATCATTCGCATACCTGTGGCGGCTTCGAATAAATCATATAACAATTCTCTCTCTCTGAAAATATAGAAAAAAGGAGTCTGGGCACCGATATCTGCCATAAAAGGTCCAAGCCATAACAAATGAGAAGCTATACGACTCAGCTCCAGCATAATTACTCTGATATAACTGGCTCTCTGAGGTACTTGAACATTTTCCAATTGTTCTGGTGCATTTACCGTTATTGCCTCTGTGAACATAGTAGCTAAATAATCCCAACGTGTTACATAAGGAAGATATTGTATAATTGTTCGGTTTTCTGCTATTTTTTCCATCCCTCTGTGTAAATATCCCAATATGGGTTCACAATCAATAACATCTTCACCATCGAGAGTAACGATCAGTCGAAGAACACCATGCATTGATGGGTGGTGAGGACCCATATTGACTATCATGAGATCTTTTCTTGTAGCCGGTATAGTCATATTTTTTCTTCCTTAATTCATTATTCCACGAATTCCTCAAAACGAGGTTCATCAAAATGAAAAATCTAATAAAATAACTATTAAAAAAAATTCAAACGATTAAATTAACGAGTTTTTGGCTCCCGAATATCCAACTGATCCATTAATTTCTTATAACGGACTCTATTTTTCTTTGACAAATAAGCCAGGAGCCGTTGACGTTTTCCCAGAATTATTCGTAGACCCCTTTGGGATAAAAAATCTCTTTTGTGCAATTCCAAATGTGAAGTAAGTCTACGTATCTTACTGGTGAAACTTAATACTTGAAATTCAACAGAACCCTTGTTTTCTTCTTTTTCTTCTTGTGAAATAACCGAGATGAATGAATTTTTGATCATAAAAAAAATTTTCTATCTTTTTTTCTTTCCCATGTATTTATTTTACTTTACCGAATCGATCAGGAAAAATCAAAATAATAATCTTTATGCCAGTTATTTCAATCTAGTACACACAAAAATTTTGATTTTTTCCTATTTTCTCTTTCTTTTCTACCCAAATTGAAAATTTGGGTAGAAAAGAAAGAGAAAATACATTTCTACATTCATGGAAGAGAATGATTTCTTTGTACCTAAAAAGATTCTGCCGATTTCGTCCTAGATCCAATTGAGTTGATACGCCATTAGATCCGTGTCATGTACCAGAATGTAATACAGCGTATATGTATATCTTTCGGCTTTCATCTACCGAAAAATATCACAGATATATATGAAATATACTATTAACAAATTCTGAATCGTGGATACATATATATCCTTGACATACTGAAACGATTGCCATTATTGGTATTAAACCAATAGCGATTCATACAAGCTAAATCTTCTAATCGGTAATTGGGCCAAAGAAACAATTTGCATTTAATGAATTTATTTGTATCTGTATTAGTATTAAAATGCTTGTCCTCATTCAAAAATTTTCCAGAGTTTCTTATGTTGTTTTCATTGCAAAATACTGGATTTCTATCCACAAAATTCCAATTACGAGAATTAAAACAAATTAGAATTCTCAATTCTCTACGACGTCTAGGAGATAGAATATTTCCAGGAACAAAGAAATCATAATTACTTTTGTCTCCATCCACAAGCATATTGCCGTGTCTTGCAACGGATTTATCCAAATTCTTCTTATCAACATATCTTTTTTTTATGCATTTTCTGTTAGTTTGGTGCTTCATTTTATCGATCAATGAAATACCTAGGGTTTGATATATAATAAATTTTCCATCCCTTTTTATAGATAAACGAATCGGTTCGATAATCAATACTCCCCTTTTTATCAATTCTGTAAGAGCTAGATGTTTCTGAATTAGCATTACATCCAGATGCATTTCTCCTCTTTGAATCGAGGATATAGCAATTTTCCTTGGATTTATCAGTCTAAGTAGGAGACAATATACCTTGATATTATTGATCATTCTTTGATTCAAGGAGTCATCCCATCTTAATTGAAAAAGGAAATATTTTTTCAGGAAGAAATCTAGTTCTGCTTCCTTCTTTTTCTTGGATTGTTTTTTCTTTTTACCCTTTTTAATGTCTGATCCCGCGTAATTGTCTTCAACATTTTTTTTTTTGTTTTGTTTTCGTATATCTGATCCAAGATTTTCTTGTCCCTGTTGTTCGTTTTTTTCTTGGTTGGAATTTTCTAATTTAAGATATTCTTTTTGATTAGATGATATCTGAAGATTTTTTTTTTTATTTTGATTTATGTTGATGCTTTTATTTTGACTAATATTTTCATAGAAATCAAAATAAAAAAGAAGTAATTTGATTGGTATGATCCATGGTTTAATCTTATATGCATCAAAAAGTGGCACAAATTCTGGGAAGAACCGGGGTTCTAGATTTGATATGGTACGATAAACCTTTTCTTGATTCATTCCCATCCAATCAAAAAAGTGTTTTTTTTGATGGGATGGTTTAATTCCTTGATGAATTGTAAGAGAAAAAATATCTTTTTTTTTCAATTTTTTGATAATTTTGTTTTCAGTCTTAGTATTTTTCTCAATTTTGGTGCTGATATGCGTATTGGTCCAGGTCTCAATGTCGATATTTTTTCTAAGAAAAATATGGAGAATTCTACAATCAAAATATTTTCTATCCAGATTTTTATGTGTAGCAATAATATATTCCTTTTCTAGATAATTACTAATAGCTATACTTACCAATACATAAAATGATTCGGGTTTCAGTGTATTGAAATTGTATGGAATTTCTTGGTCTCCTTTTACTTGTAATGTTGATTCATAAATATATGAGTCCTTCCTATTCCCATAATTCATATATTTATGTGATAAAAGATAATATCTGTAGTGTTTTTTAAATTTTTCTTTTTGACTCGTCAATGAATCCACTGCCACCGCATAGTAATTTTGTTTCATGTAATGAATTAATTGGTCTTTTTCTTTTTTATGTAAATCAAATTTAATTGAGTTTTTATTTTGAATCGTAGAACGTTGGTTGATTCTATTTCGCCATTTTTGAGGTACTAATCGAGACCATTTTGTCTGAGATAAATTGTATTGATAATGGCCTTTTAACCAGTTTTTCCATTCATTTTTTCCAGACTTATAAATTTTCTTTTGCTTTGATTTGGAATCAAATATTCCTCGTGTCATACAATAATCCTTGATTTTATCCTTAATAAAAGAATGGGTCCTGGGATATTGAAGTACAGATCTCAAGTGATACTTGTTAAGTAATTGGGTTTGTGATAATTTGTAAAATACATATGCTTGGGACAAGGAGGATAAATCATAATTATAATAATAAATATTTGAATAATAATAATAAATATTTGAATTATTATTACTGATATTAGTATTATAAAACGAATTTTTTATAGTCGAAATAAAGTTCATTGTATTTTGATCTCTTTCATCAATTCCTTCTCGATTTGTTTCATCGTTGTAAATCGATTTTGTGATAATTTTTTTTGTTGATTCAAAGAAAAATTGTGCATTGATCCTAAAAATAGGAATCATACGTAGAAAGATATCTATGTATATTTTTTCAATGAATGATTTCATAAAAAAATGGAATTTACGTATAAATCGAATCTTTTTTCTTTTAAATATCTGCAAAATATGTTTCTGTGATTCCGATTTTTTATCATCACAAGTTAGAACTATTTTTTTCTTGTCTTTTGTGATTCGTTCTAGTTCTATTTGATTCCTGATTGTGACTGTCCTATCAGCAAGATCCTTTATTTTTTTTTCTATGAGTGAGTAATTTGCCCAATTCATGGATCGAATTCGAATGGTTGATTCGCGAATAATCTTATTATTTATTTTAGAATCTCTTACATTTTCATTCGGTTTATATACTTTTACCTTCCTCAATTCAAATAAGAAAATGGGGTTTACTTTTTCAAGTTCCTTCATTTTTTGTTTTATAACTAGAACTATTTTGATAATCCATCTTTTTTTTTCTTTAAAAACTTTTAGAACGAAAAAAAAATTCTTTTTGACTTTTCTAATTATTTTTCTAATTATTTTTTGGAGTTCTTTATAAATGGGTTCAAAAAAAGAAGGTCCTTTTCGGGGAGAACCAAAAGGAACTTCTGCTTCCATTCCCCAAATTGTTAAAAAACAAAAATTTGCTTTTTTTCCTTTTTTTTTCATTGGATCTCTATGATGAGATCGTATTTTAGATCTTCGCCAAGGTTTAAGAAAGAAAGGAAATAGAATCTTTATCTGAATACCGTCTGTTAACCAATCTTTTGGAAATTCTGTTTCCGATAATTGAACACCGTTATAGGTGCATTTAACGTGCATTTCTTTATTCCATTTCTTCAAATCCTCATACCACTCGGGGAATTGGAATAATAACATACGGCCAATATTTTTAGCTATTATCAATGAAGGCAATACAATGTATTTTCTAAGAAAGGATTGGGTTACTAACATCGAACCTCTTATTGCTTGAGCAAATATAATGTTATCCCAAGTTTCTGATATTGCTATCCGTTCATTTTCCTCTTTTTTCTCCTCGTTTTTTTTTTTCTTTTCTTTTGTCTCTTCCTCCTCAAAATTGGAAATTTTCAATTCCGGTTCTCTCTCGACCGAATTCCTAAAAATGAGATTCATCATTTTAGAGATATCAAAAGAAGAAAAAAAAAATGTTTTGTCTATTCGATCCAAAAAAAGTGGGGAATGCACATTTGCTTGAAACATTTCCCAAGTAACTGTTTTACGTCTTTGAGTACGCATGGATCCTTTTATTATATCCCTACGAAAATCCGATTGTTGCGAGTAGCGTATCAAAGCCACTTCTTCTGCTTGATCACTATTACTAGTATTATTCGTATTAGTAATAGAATTGGTATTATTCTCATTATCAGTATAAATTACCACACGTTTGGCTTTTCTTGAACGAATTTCATGATCTTCCGTCGATTTTTCCTCATTTTCTTCCTCCTGTTCTTCCAGAACATTGGTCAATTTATATGACCATCGAGGAACCTTTTTACTGATTTCTTCTATTCCAATAGATTCATTTCTAGTTGTTGTTTGATCATTTGGATCAATTGTAATTATATCGAATACAAATTTCAAAGATTTTGCTTGACTTTTTGAATCAATTTTTCTTTGTTCTGCCAATAAAGAACAGTCAAAATTGGGTATGAATTCAAAAGAAAATGAAGTTAAGGAATTACCAATATAATTAAAAAATGATTTACCACCATCAAGCGAATTCTTTTGATGTTCAAATTCTCGGAAATTATTAGGAAGTAGCCCGTGGATCTTATTTATCCAAAGACTTTTTATGGAAGATTCCATATAAGGGATTAAATCATTCATGATTGTACGTAAATTCCATTTTTTTATTGCCCCACGGCATGGTCCGCTCAATAAAGGATCATATGTTTTGGTCAAGCATTCTTGTTCATTCTCATGATTGCAAAATCTAGTCCTTTTTTCGAGCATATCTAGAGCAAAAAATCCCTTTTCTTTTTTTAGAGCTTTTATTCGACTTATTAATTCATTGCTCAAGTTGTATTTTTTTTGTTCATTGGTATAAACCCAATAATTATACAGGTCTCCATGGGATAATTTTTTTGTCGTGTACAAAGACATTTTTCGTTCTATCATTTCCGAAAAAGTCGATAAACTAGGTGGATATGTAAAAGATATTTTTTTTTTCCCATTACTTGGACATGTATAAAAAAAATATTGTGACATTTCATTTCGTACAGCATTTTCAAACCGATCATTTTTTATATATCGCAATGGACAATTCCATCGTTTATAATCGAAAAGAAAAGTCACAAGAGGTTTTTCAAACCAGAAATAAGTCTTTTCATTTTTCTCTTCTTTAAGTCTTCCCAATTCCCAATTATCTTGATACCTATCAAGATAAGAATCTTCGTAAACTGGGCTATCTTTATAGCATGTCTCTTTAAAGTGAAAGTGGAATTCCCCCTTTGTTTTTTCCTTTCCATTCACTCGGATCTCTTCCGTTTCATCTATTTTTTCCGGATCTTCCTGTTCTTCCGAACAAAGGGAAGGGTCTTCTTCGGCGGATCCCTCTTGTTCCTGTTTAGTCTCCTTCGTTTCGGAAGTTGTTTCTACATCGCTTTCTTCCTCACTTTCTCCCCTTTCTTCCATTTCTGAGGTTTCTTTCAGTTTCTTAGTGACAATAGGCGACGGCATTCTGCCTAAATAGTAGACACAGGTGATAAATAAGAGAATACTAAAGATTCGAGCCATAGAATTTCTCAATTCTGACACAAGGTACTTATTAGATCGAATAGAATGATTTTGCCGTATCCAGAATAATACCAATCCAACCCATTTCATGAATAAAATGTGACCAATTAACCAACCAACAAAACTACTTGTTACAAATAAAATCTTGTTGTTGCATCGAAACATATAAATGTTGACTAATCTGGCTAACGTTGAAC